ACAGAAACTAAATCCATTTGATAGAAAAACATGCGCAAAGCAAATGGATTATTTATTGAACTTAATCAATAAATTTGCTGTAAAATCAAGTTTGAATTTTAAAAGACCTTTTTTAGTTCCCGAACACGAACAAGTAAGAATTGATTCAGAAGATAGAATCAAAATTTTCAAATTTTTATTTGATGCAGATACAACTCTTCCCAACGAGAAAACAAAAAAAAAAAAATCTATTGCACTAAAAGAAATCCAAAAAAAAGTCCCTCGATGGTCATACAAATTAATTAACAATTTGGAACAACAGGAGGGAGAAAGCGAGGAAAGTGTGGTAGTGGATCATGAGATTCGCTCAAGAAAAGCAAAACGTATAGTTATTTTTACTGATAACCAACGGAATACTGATACTTATAGTAATACCCAAGAAACTAATAATACTGATCAAACAGACCAAGTGGCTTTGATACATTATTCACAACAATCGAATTTTCGTCGAGACATAATCAAAGGCTCTGTGCGTGCTCAAAGACGTAAAATAGTTACTTGGAAATTCTTTGAGGCAGATGCGCATTCCCCCCTCTTTTTGGACCGAATAGAAAAATCCCCCATTTTTTCTTTTGATATTTCCGAACGTATAAACCTAATTTTGAGAAATTTTATGTGGACAAGCACAGAACTCAAAATTTCGGATTCTAAAGAGAAAACCACAGAAGAAAGTGAGAAAAAAAAGGAAGAGGATAAAAAAGAGGAAGCCAAAAGAAAGGAGAAAGTACGTATAGAAATAGCGGAAGCCTGGGATAGTATTTTACTTGCTCAAGTACTAAGAGGTTTTTTGTTAGTAACCCAATCGATTCTTAGAAAATATATTATATTGCCTTCATTGATAATAGTTAAAAATATCGCCCGTATGCTATTGTTTCAATTTCCCGAATGGTCCGAGGATTTTAAAGATTGGAATCGAGAAATGTATGTTAAATGCACCTATAATGGCGTTCAATTATCAGAAAAAGAATTTCCAAAAAACTGGTTAACAGACGGTATTCAGATTAAGATCCTATTTCCTTTTCGTCTGAAACCTTGGCACACATCTAACCCACGAGCCCCTTATAATGATCCAATGAAAAAGAAAGATTCAAAAAATGATTTTTGTTTTTTAACAATTTTTGGAATGGAAGCTGAATTCCCTTTTGATTCTCCCAGAAAACAACTTTCATTTTTTGAACCCATTTTTAAAGAACTCAAAAGAAAAATTAGAAAATTGAAAAAGAAATGCTTTCTAATTCTAAGAATTTTAAAAGAAAAAACAAAATTGTTTGTAAATGTTTTAAAAGAAACAAAAAAATGGGTCATTAAAAGGATTCTTTTTTTAAAAGAAATAAAAAAAGAACTCTCACAAATAAATCCAATTCTATTATTTGGATTGAGAAAAAGAAAAGTATATGAATTGAGTAAAACGAAAAAAGATTCTATAACCAGTAATCTGATTATTGATGAATTGTCCATTGAAACTATACCATCATCCATTGAAACTATACCTCGGAATTGGACAAATTATTCATTGACAGAAAAAAAAATGCAGGATCTAACTGATAGAACAAGCACAATCATAAACCAAATAGAAAAAATTACAAATCAAAAAAAGGGCGGATTTCGAATTCCAGATCCAAATATTCGTTCTAACAAAATAAGTGATGATGATAAAGGGTTGGAATCACAAAAAAATATTTGGCAGATATTAAAAAGAAAAAATGCTCGACTAATACGTAAATTACATTATTTTATGAAATTTTTCATTGAAAGGATATACATAGATATCTTTCTGTGGATCATTAATATTCCTAGGATCAATACACAACCATTTCTTGAATCAATAAAAAAAATTATTAATAAATACATTACCAATAATGAAACAAATCAAGAAAAAATGGATAAAACAAATCAAAGTTTAATTCACTTTATTTCGACTATAAAAAAGGCACTTTATAATACTAATATTAGTAATAAGAATTCAAATACTTTTTGTGACTTATCCCACTTTTCACAAGCCTATGTATTTTACAAACTCTCACAAACCCAATTTATTCCTTTTTATTTTTATAAGTTAAAATCTGTCTTTCAATGTAATGGAGCAGCCCCCTTTATTAAGAATGAAATAAAGGATTATTTTATTGGAACACAAGAACTTTTTCATTCTCAATTAAGACATAAGAATCGTCAGAATTCTGGAATAAATCAATGGACAAATTGGTTAAGGAATCATTATCAATATGATATATCTCAGATTAGATGGTCTAGACTAGTACCACAAAAATGGCGAAATCGATTCAATCAACACTGTATGAATCAAAATAAGGATTTATGCAACTCCTCTAAAAAAACAAAATTTATTCACTACGAAAAACAAAATAATTTTGAAACGGCTTCATTACTAAACGAAAAAGAGAATTTTAAAAAACAATATAGATATGATCGGTTAGCATATAAATCTATTAATTCTGAAGATACGAAGTACTCTTCAATTTATGAATCGCCATTACACGTAAAAAATAACCAAGAAGTTTTTTCGAATTCCAACACAAATAAACGAAAATCTTTTTATATGATGGAAGGTATTCCTATTATCCCTATCAATAAGGATCTAGTACAAGATGATATTAGAGATATGGAGAAAAATCTGGATAGAAAATATTTTGATTGGAGAATTCTCGATTTTTGTCTTAGAACGAAAATCGATAGCGAGGCTTGGATCAATATTGATACTGACCCAAACAGTAATAAAAAATCTACTAAGGCTAAGCTTAATAATTATCAAATAATTGATAAAATCAAAAAGAAAAATCTTTTTTATCTCACAATTCATCAAGATCAAGAAATCAACTTATCCAATCAAAAACGTTTTTTTGATTGGATGGGAATGAATGAAGAAATACTAAATCGTCCCATATCAAATCTTGAACGTTGGTTCTTCCCAGAATTTTTGATATTTTATAATTTGTATAAAACAAAACCGTGGGTTATACCAATAAAATTACTTCTTTTAGATTCTAATATAAATGAAAACGCTACTGATATTGAAAACAAAAGCATCGCTGGAAATAAAAAAAAGGATCCTTTTATATCAATATCCTCCAGTGAAAAAAAATCTCTTGAATTAAAAAAACGAAATAAAGGGCAAAAAGAATCCGCCGCGGACCAAGCAAACTTTGAATCTGCTCTTTCAAACCAAGAAAAAGATGTTGAAGAAGATTATACGGGCTCGGACATGAAAAAACATAAAAATAAAAAGCAATACAAGAACAATACAAAAGCGGAGTTTGATTTCTTACTAAAAAGGTATTTTCTTTTTCAATTGCGATGGGATGATATTTTAAATAAAAAAATAATTAATAACATCAAAGTATATTGTCTCCTGCTTAGACTGATAAATCCACGAGAAATAACTATATCCTCTATTCAAAGGGGAGAAATGAGTCTTGATATTCTGATGATTCAGAAAAATTTAACTCTTACAGAATTGATCAAAAGAGGAATTTTGATTATTGAACCAATTCGTCTATCTATAAAAAATGATGGGCAATTTATTATGTCTCAAACCATTGGTATTTCGTTGGTTCATCAAAGTAAACACAAAATTAATCAAAAATACCGAGAAAAAACTCATGTTGATAAGAATTCTGATGAAGTCATTACCAAATATAAAAAGATGACTGGAAATAGGGATAAAAATCATTATGATTTGTTTGTTCCTGAAAATCTTTTATCACCTAGACTTCGGAGAGAATTTCGAATTCTAATTTGTTTCAATTCTAGGAATAGAAATGATATGCATAAAAATTCAGCATTGGGGAATGGGAATAAGGTAAACATTCAGGTTTTGGATAAAAGCAAAGGATATCAAAAGAAACTTATTAAATTAAAGTTATTTCTGTGGCCCAATTATCGATTAGAAGATTTAGCTTGTATGAATCGTTATTGGTTTGATAGCAATAACGGCAGTCGTTTCGGTATGGTAAGGATACATATGTATCCGCGATTGAAAATTCATTACTAGTATATTTTTGCTATCTTTCCCATATCGTAGCGGGTCTATGACGACAAAGAGGTGCACACATTCATTGTCTTACATTCCGTTCTGATACATGATACTAATTCAATGACATATCAATTCGATCTCGAAATGAATCAATAAAATCTTCTGATTTTAGGACTAAGTTTTTATCTTTTTTGAGTACGGAAAACAACCATGCTTTTGTATACCTTTTCAAATCGAATTTTTAAATTTAAATCGGATTGATTTTAATTTGATTTAATAAAATTCGAAATTAGAACAAAATTAAGATTATTGTCTATACCAAACTAAAACAAGTGACATTATTATTACTGATCAATAAAGATATCTATCAATAAAAATATCTTAAAAAAAGAAGGGGGTTTCATTTTATGGTAAAAAATTCATTCATCTCAGTTATTTCACAAGAAGAAAAAGAAGAAAACAGGGGTTCTGTTGAATTTCAAATATTTAGTTTCACCAATAGGATACGAAGACTTACTTCACATTTACAATTACACAAAAAAGACTATTTATCTCAGAGAGGTCTACGTAAAATTCTGGGAAAACGCCAACGACTGCTATCTTATTTGTCAAAGAAAAATAGAATAGGTTATAAAGAATTAATTAATCGGTTGGATATTCGGGAATCAAAAACTCGTTAATTTGAAGAAGCATTTTGAATTATTTGATTTATTAGATCTTGAATTTGAATGAACTTTTTTTCGTTTTCAACAATTCATGAAAGAATGAATTAAGGAAAAACCTATGAATATACCAGCTCCAAGAAAAGACCTCATGGTAGTCAATATGGGTCCCCACCATCCATCAATGCATGGTGTTCTTCGACTTATCATTACTCTAGATGGTGAAGATGTTATTGACTGTGAACCAATATTGGGTTATTTACACCGAGGGATGGAAAAAATTGCGGAAAACCGAACAATTATACAATATTTACCTTATGTAACACGTTGGGATTATTTAGCTACTATGTTCACAGAAGCAATAACGGTAAATGGACCGGAACAGCTGGGAAATATTCAAGTACCTAAAAGAGCCAGCTATATCAGAATAATTATGTTGGAGTTGAGTCGTATAGCTTCTCATCTGTTATGGCTCGGCCCTTTTATGGCGGATATTGGTGCCCAGACTCCCTTTTTCTATATTTTCAGAGAAAGAGAATTAGTATATGATCTATTCGAAGCTGCCACCGGTATGAGAATGATGCATAATTATTTTCGGATCGGGGGGGTAGCGGCTGATCTCCCTCATGGCTGGATAGATAAATGTTTGGATTTCTGCGATTATTTTTTAATAAGGGTTGCTGAATATCAACAACTTATTACACGCAATCCTATTTTTTTAGAACGAGTCGAGGGGGTAGGCATTATTGGTCGAGAGGAAGTAATAAATTGGGGTTTATCGGGACCAATGCTGCGAGCGTCCGGAATACAATGGGATCTTCGTAAAGTTGATCAGTATGAGTGTTATGACGAATTTGATTGGGAAGTACAGTGGCAAAAAGAAGGGGATTCGTTGGCTCGTTATCTAGTCCGAATTGGTGAAATGGTGGAATCCATAAAAATTATTCAACAGGCTCTCGAAGGAATTCCGGGGGGGCCATATGAGAATTTAGAAACCCGATATTTTGATAGAGAAAGGAATCCAGAATGGAATGATTTTGAATATCGCTTTATTAGTAAAAAACCTTCTCCTACATTTGAATTGCCGAAACAAGAACTTTATGTGAGAGTCGAAGCTCCAAAAGGAGAGTTGGGGGTTTTTCTGATAGGGGATCGGAGTGGTTTTCCTTGGAGATGGAAAATTCGACCGCCGGGTTTTATCAATTTGCAAATTCTTCCTCAGTTAGTTAAAAGAATGAAATTGGCTGATATTATGACAATACTAGGTAGTATAGATATCATTATGGGAGAAGTTGATCGTTGAAATGATAATTGATACACCAGAAGTACAAGATATCGATTCTTTTTCTAGATTGGAATTTTTAAAAGGGGTCTATGGAATTATATGGTTACTTATTCCTATTTTGACTCTTGTATTGGGAATCACAATAGGCGTACTGGTAATTGTATGGTTAGAAAGAGAAATATCCGCGGGAATACAACAACGTATTGGACCTGAATACGCCGGTCCTTTGGGAGTTCTTCAAGCTCTAGCAGATGGGACAAAACTTCTTTTCAAAGAAAATCTTTTTCCATCTAGAGGGGATACTCGTTTATTCAGTATCGGTCCATCCATAGCAGTGATATCAATTTTAGTAAGCTATTTAGTAGTTCCGTTTGGTTATCGCCTTGTTTTAGCGGATCTCAATATTGGTGTTTTTTTATGGATTGCTATTTCAAGTATTGCTCCCATTGGACTTCTTATGTCAGGATACGGGTCAAATAATAAATATTCCTTTTTAGGTGGTCTACGAGCTGCTGCTCAATCGATTAGTTATGAAATACCATTAACTTTATGTGTGTTATCAATATCTCTACGTGCGATTCGTTGATATATAGACATAAACTTTTCTCTATTCTTCCTTTCTAGGAAAGCGGTGGAATGAATTGAGTAAAGTTAGATATCTTCATTTTTTTTATTCATTATTCGGATTGAAGAATTAAATCAAATAGTTATATGAGTGAAAGAAAACAGCTTATATTATATATAATATATAAATTAGATAATTTAGAATATATAAATTCGCAGTAAAAATATTGAGTCTCATTTTCCATGTATAAGAAAGAGTTAAGCGGAAATAAACATAAACATAAGAAACCGTTTACCCCAAGATTGGTTAATTAGTCATCCTGACTTGAAGCGGGCTCAAAAGATCCACCGTATTGCGTTTTCACTATCATTTGTATGTATTAAGATACATGTATTATCATAACGGGGGGTTGAACAAAAACGAGTGGATGGTTAGAAACACCAAGATATGTAACGGATTTGTAATGGAAATGGAATTTTTGTAAATTATCCAAAAGGACATTTTTACATAATATACAAACAAAGAATACTAATTGGGGCTTAAAGTTGGTAGAAATTATTAGGCAGTACTCCCCAAGGCACGATTCCAATCCAGAGTATGCTCCTATCCACCGATTAAATACATAACTATTGGGAACGAAAAAATCCTTTATTTTGTAAGCCCCCCTTTTTTCAGAAATAGAAAGAAGAATAGGAATGAAAAAAAAAAAAAAAGAGAAAGAAACCCAATTCCAATAAAAAAATATCTTTTTTCTCCTTTTCCATATCCATATTCATATATAGAATATGTATCATAATTCATGAATTAATATGGAATTCTTTTTCATAAGTAAAAACGACGGGCTAGTTATATTTCTACAAGAAGTATTTTATTGAAAAATTAAGTTATTACTCAACAAAGAAGAATTGAAATTATTAAAGAAGGGGTGAGATCAATTCAGAAGTACTTTGTTTTTTTTTTT